TAAGATTTCTGTAGTTGAAATACAACGGTGATTTTTCATGTCACTAGCCATGGTTAAATTCCATGCGGGAATAATGATAACATACATTGTATTTATTCTAAGCATTGTTTTTGTTTTTTGTTTTGTAGGTTTTTGTTCAAAACCTTCTCCTATTTATGGGGGACTTGTTTTGATTGTTAGTGGTGGAATTGGTTGTGGAATTGTATTGAGTTATGGGGGGTCTTTCTTAGGTTTGATGGTCTTTTTGATTTATTTGGGAGGCATGCTTGTTGTTTTTGGTTATACTACTGCTATAGCTACCGAACAATACCCTGAGGTTTGAGCTTCTAATAAGGCTGTATTAGCTTCATTTATTGTGGGTGTCTTGTCTGAGTTGTTGACTGCTTGTTATATCTTGAATGATGATGAGGTTGATATTGAGGTGATTCTTGCATTTAATGGGGCGGGTGATTGGGTTATTTATGACACAGGGGATTCAGGGTTTTTTAGTGAAGAGGCTATGGGTATTGCGGCTCTGTATAGTTATGGAACTTGGCTTGTCATTGTTACTGGTTGATCGCTTCTTATTGGGGTGTTGGTAATTATGGAAGTTACTCGTGGAAATTAAGGAGGGTCAGGCTAATAATGAGGGTAATTATAAAGGATAGAAAGTATAATTTGATTAGACCTTTTTGGTGTGAAACTGTTGTTGAGGATTTTATTTGAAAGTGGGAGATAGATTTGGGCAGTACTTTTTCTAATCAGATTGCATCTAGTAGTGTTGATGCCGAATTTTGGCTGGTATATAAGCCTATTTTAGGCACAAGGCGGTGTGTGGTAGTGGGGAAATACCCTAATGAGTTTGAGAACTTGAATAGATTTGAGGAATGCTTGAATTTTAGGCTTTGTGCAGTAAGGTTTAGTTCTAGTGCCAGGATGAAACCCAAGATGGTTACTGCCAGGGCTGTTATTTTGAGATAATGAGGCATAGTTATCTGGGGGATGGTGGTGGGTGAAATGTTGTGGGTAATTAGATAGCCTGCAATGATGCTCCCGAGTAGTAGACGTTTGATTGAATTGATTAGGGGCGGATTGCTTTCGTTGATTGTAATAATAGGGCTGAAGCGGGGTTGTCCTAGGAGCGCGAAGAATAAGATTCGAGTGCTGTAGGCTGCTGTTAGGGAAGTGGCAACGAGAGTTATTAGAAGGGCTCAGGCGTTGGTATACGACGTGTTAGCGGTTTCGATGATTAAATCTTTGGAGTAAAATCCCGTGAGGAAAGGTATTCCTGTTAGTGCTAAGCTTCCGATAATGAGTGAGGTTGTGGTGAAAGGTAAGAGTTTGTAGAGACCTCCTATTTTTCGAATGTCTTGTTCGTCGTTTAGGTTATGAATAATTGACCCAGAACATATGAATAGTATAGCTTTGAAAAATGCGTGAGTGCAAATGTGTAGGAATGCTAGGTATGGCTGATTGATGCCGATGGTTACGATTATAAGTCCTAGTTGGCTTGAAGTGGAGAAAGCGATGATTTTTTTAATGTCATTTTGTGTTAAAGCACATAGCGCTGTGAATAGGGTTGTCATTGCTCCTAGGCATAGGGTGATTGTTTGTATGTGTTTGTTATGTTCCATTAGTGGGTGAAATCGAATCAGGAGGAATACACCTGCTACGACTATTGTGCTTGAGTGGAGTAGGGCTGAAACAGGAGTAGGCCCTTCTATGGCTGATGGGAGTCAGGGATGAAGACCGAATTGTGCTGATTTTCCGATGGCTGCTAGTAATAGACCTATTATGGGTATGTTGAGGTTGTTGCAGTTGGTTATGAAGATTTGTTGTAAGTCCCATGTGTTTAGGTTTGTTAGAAATCAGGCTATGGCTAGGATAAATCCTACGTCTCCAATGCGGTTGTAGAGAATTGCTTGCAATGCGGCTGTGTTTGCATCTGTTCGTCCATGTCACCATCCAATTAGTAGGAAAGATATGATACCTACGCCTTCTCAGCCAATGAATAGTTGGAATATATTGTTGGCAGTAACTAGAATAATTATGGTGATGAGAAAGATAAGTAAGTATTTGAAGAACCGATTAATGTAGGGGTCTGAGTGTATATATCATATTGAGAATTCTATGATCGATCATGTAACGAATAGGGCTACAGGCATGAAAATAATTGAGAAATAATCTAGTTTGAAGCTTAGTGATAGTTTTAGAGTTTGAATTGTGATTCAGTGTCAGTTTGAAATGATTATTTCTTGTCCTGAGTATAAGAATATTAAAGTGGGGATAAGGCTAATTATAAAGGCATATGAAATGGTAGTTTTTACATATTGTGGGTAGAGTTTGTTTTTGTAGATTTGGGTATTTGTCATTATGATTGGCATGGTTAGTATGAATAATGCTATGATGACAGAGGAGGCGAATAAGTTAATTACTTTTACTTGGAGTTGCACCAATTTTTTGGTTCCTAAGGCCAATGGATTACTACTATCCTTTAAAAGTAGAAAAAGCCATGTTTTTACACATGGAGGCATGAATTAGCAGTTCTTGCATACTTTTTCGGTAAATAAAAAGATTCGAGCTTTTATTGTCAGATTCACAATCTAATGTTTTTATTAAACTATATTTACAGTGGATAGCCCCTATAATGATTTTAGGATTTAGCGATAGAAGGAGTAAAGGTAGTAGGTGGAGGGCTATTAGGGCGTTTTCTCGTGTAAAGGACGGTTTGATATTTTTAATGTGTTGTGTGGATTTGCCGCGTTGTGTTATGATTAGTATATAAAGAGTATATAGGGCAGTAATGATAATGTTTGTTCCTATTAAAACAATTGTTATGTTGGATCATGAGAATGAAGCTATTACTACGAATAGTTCACCAATTAAGTTGATTGAGGGAGGTAGCGCCAAGTTGGTTATGCTGGCGAGTAGCCATCATGCAGCTATTAAGGGTAAGAGTGTTTGTAAGCCTCGTGTAAGGATTATAGTTCGGCTATGGGTACGTTCATAGTTGGAGTTGGCTAGGCAGAATAGTGCAGATGACGTTAAGCCGTGTGCTACTATTAGAACAGTAGCTCCTGTGTAACTTCATGGGGTCTGGATTAGTACTGCTGCGATCACAAGGGCTATATGACTTACGGAAGAGTATGCAATTAGGGATTTTAAGTCTGTTTGGCGTAGACAAATGGAGCTTGTTATAATTATTCCTCATAGGGATAGTATTATGAAGGGATATGCTATGAAGCTTATTGTTGGATTGAGTAGAACAGTGATTCGTATTATTCCATAGCCTCCTAATTTTAGCAGAATAGCGGCAAGAACTATAGACCCTGCGATGGGAGCTTCTACGTGGGCTTTGGGCAGTCATAAGTGAAGGCCGTACAGAGGTATTTTCACTATAAATGCCATTATGCATGCTAGTCATAAGAAGATGTTAGATCAGGTAGATGATGTATGCTGGATTCAGTACTGTGCGATTAAAAAGTTTAGGGTACCTAAGTCATTTTGGATTCATAATAATGCTACTAAGAGAGGAAGCGATCCTACTAGAGTGTAGAATAGAAAGTATAGGCCTGCATTCAGTCGTTCTGTTTGATTGCCTCATCGGGTGATAATGATTAGGGTTGGTAGAAGTGTAGCTTCGAATAGGATGTAAAATATGATCAGTTCTGTAGCAGTGAATGTTATGATTAGAAATAGTTGTAATGTGATTAGTATTGTAATGTACAGTTTTTTTCGAGTTAAGGTTTCTTTTGCTAAGTGAAATTGACTGGCTGTTAGTATTAAGGGGAGAAGTCATGTTGTAAGAACTAGTAAGGGTGCGGAGAGAGAGTCTGTGAAGAATAGAAGTGACAGGTTTAGAGTATTGTCGATGAGCTGGTTGAGGTAAATTAGGCTGATGAAGCTGATTAGCATGCTGTAGGTTGTTGTGTTAATTCATAGTATGTTGGGTTTTGATAGTCATGTGAGGGGGATTAATATTGCGGTGGGGATAATAATTTTTAGCATTGTAGGAGGTTTAGGTTTTGTACATAGTCCGTTCCGTATGTGTTGGAAATTATAACTAAGAGAGATAACCCTAATGCTGCTTCGCAAGCTGCAAATACCAGGAGGATAATGGGAGCCATGCTAGCTAATGTGAAGTGGTTACTTATAATTGTAATTGATATTATGACAAAGAGAGATAGTATTATGCCTTCTAAGCATAGTAGAGAAGATATTAGATGTGATCGGTATATGAGCAGGCCTATAAGGGACAGGGTGAAAGCTAGGGAGATATTTACATATACTATGGACACCTGATAATTGTAGTACAATCTACAGTTTAATGAGTCGAAATCATTTGTTTTAGTTAAACTAATTATCATATTCAGCCCATTCTAATCCTTTTTCAGTTCATTCGTAGGCTAGGCTAATGGCTAGTAAAGAGATTAGTATTAGTGACATAATAAGTATCGTTTTTAGATTGATCGATTGCGATGCTCAAGGTAGTGGTAATAACAGTGCAATTTCTAGATCAAATAGTAGGAATGTAATGGCTACTAGGAAGAATTTTATGGAAAAAGGTAGGCGTGCTGATTCCATCGGGTCAAATCCGCATTCGTAAGGGCTTGCTTTTTCTGTGTAAATGTTTAGTTGTGGTAATCAGAACGCGATTAGGACGAGCAGGGAGGCTAGGAGTGTGTTGGTAAGTAGAGTTAACATTATATTCATTATCTTTCTCTGGGGTAAACCAGAACTAGTTGATTGGAAGTCAGCTGTACTTATTAATACTAGAAAGATAAGAACCTCATCAATAGATGGAGACGTACAGGAAAAGTCAGACAACATCTACGAAGTGTCAATATCAGGCGGCGGCTTCAAAGCCGAAATGGTGGTTAGATGTGAAATGGTAGCTTAATTGACGCAGGAAACATACAATGAGGAAAGTTGATCCGATAATTACGTGTAAGCCATGAAATCCTGTAGCTATGAAGAAGGTGGAGCCATATACCCCATCAGAAATGGTGAATGATGTTTCGTAATACTCTGAAGCTTGAAGTAGTGTAAAGTACACTCCTAGGGAAATAGTAATGAATAGTGCTTGGAGTATGTGGTTGCGGTTTCCTTCTATCAAGCTATGGTGTGCTCAGGTAATAGATACTCCGGAGGCTAGTAATACAGAGGTGTTAAGTAGTGGGACTTCTAGGGGGTTTAAGGGTAGAATACCGGTTGGTGGTCAACAACCTCCTAGTTCGGGAGTAGGTGCCAAGCTTGAATGGTAAAAGGCTCAGAAGAATCCTGCGAAGAAGAAGACTTCTGACACGATAAATAAGATTATGCCATATCGCAACCCTTTTTGTACGATTGGGGTGTGGTGACCTTGAAATGTGCTTTCTCGGACGATGTCTCGTCATCACTGGTATATGGTCAATACATTGGTTATGAGACCTAATATCAGTAAGGACATTGAGTTGAAGTGGAACCATATGATTAGGCCTGATGTTATAAGAAGGGCGGATAGTGCTCCTGTTAATGGTCATGGGCTTGGGTTTACTATGTGATATGCATGGGTTTGGTGGGTCATTAAGTATTATCATGTAAGTATAGGCTTACTAATAGGGTAAAGACATAGGCTTGGATTAAGGCTACGGCAAATTCTAAGATGGTTAATAAAGTAAGAATGATAAAAGTAATTAAGGCTGTGGGCACGTTGATACTAATTAGAGCCAGAGTGGCTCCTCCAATTAGGTGAATTAATAGGTGACCTGCAGTGATGTTGGCCGTTAATCGTACGGCTAGAGCTATGGGTTGAATAAATAGGCTGATGGTTTCAATAATAACAAGCATGGGGATTAGAGGAAGAGGTGTTCCTTGGGGTAGGAAGTGGGCTAGGGAGGATTTTGTCTTGTATCGAAAACCAAGAATCACTGTGCCGGCCCATAGGGGGATAGCTATCCCTAAGTTCATGGATAATTGAGTGGTTGGAGTAAATGAGTGTGGGAGTAGTCCTAGCAAGTTGGTTGACCCAATAAATAAGATTAGTGATAATAGTATTAGTGCTCAGGTTTGTCCTTTATGGTTATGGATCGAGAGTATTTGTTTTGATACTAGACAGATCAATCATTGTTGGATTGAAATAAATCGGTTGTTGATTAGTCGGGCTGGTGAAGGAAATAGGATGCTTGGGGCTATAGTAATAAGGATAATGAGAGGAAGTCCCATTATTGTAGGGGTAGTGAAAGAGGAGAATAGATTTTCGTTCATTTTTTTTCTCAGGGGGTTGAGGTTTTTGGTATTAATGTGGATTTAGGTTTGGGGTCATTTGTGAAGTAATGTTTTGATACTTTTAGTTGGAATACAAAAAATAGAGTTAAGATTATTGATAGAATTGTGATGAATCATGTTGAAGTATCTAGTTGTGGCATTTCATCAAGGGGAGATTTGTTACTCCCAGTCTTTAACTTAAAAGGTTAACGCTGTTTAGCTTCTTAATGAATTTATAGTAGTGTAATAGATCATTCTTCGAAATGGGAATATGGAACTAGTTCGAGGACAATAGGTATAAAGCTGTGATTGGAACCACAGATCTCCGAGCACTGACCATAGTATAATCCTGGTCGTGTTGCTATTAGGGAAATCTGGTTTAGGCGTCCTGGGATGGCATCGGTTTTTAGTCCTAGGGAAGGCACTGCTCATGAGTGAAGAACATCTTCTGATGAGATTAATATACGGATTGTTATTTCTATTGGAAGAATCAATCGGTTGTCGACTTCTAGTAGTCGTAGCTCTCCGGGTTTTAATTCTTGTGTTGGGATTATGTAAGAGTCGAAGTCTAGGTCTTCGTAATCAGTATATTCATAACTTCAGTACCATTGGTGGCCTATTGTTTTTACAGTTAAAGAAGGGTTATTGATTTCATCTATCATGTAAAGGATTCGTAGAGAAGGGAGAGCAATTAGGATTAGGATAACAGCTGGTAGAATTGTTCAGATTGTTTCAACTTCTTGAGCGTCTATTGTGTTGGTATGTGTTAATTTGGTGGTTAATATTGAAGAGATAATATAGAGAACTAGAGTGCTAATTAAAAATACGATTATTAATGTATGGTCATGGAAGTGTAGTAGCTCTTCTATAATGGGGGAGGTTGCATCTTGAAGGCCTGTCTGAAACGGGTACGCCATAGAGATATAAAGGATTTTCACCTATAATTTGATTTTGACAAAATCATGTAATTTTTACTAATATCTCTTTATCGAGAAAGACATAGTGGATATGGCATTGGCTTGAAACCAGTTTCAGGGGGTTCGATTCCTTCCTTTCTTATTTTAGCAGCACATAAGTAGGTTCTTCAAATGTGTGATATGGAGGAGGACACCCATGTAACCATTCGATATTCGTTGAGGTTAGTTCCACTATCATCACTTCTCGTTTTGAAGCAAAGGCTTCTCATACCATAAAAATCATTAGTATTACAGCTGTTAGGGAGATGAATGATCCCACAGAAGAGACTGTATTTCATGTAGTGTATGCATCTGGGTAGTCAGAGTATCGTCGAGGTATACCTGATAGACCTAGGAAGTGTTGGGGGAAAAATGTCATGTTAACCCCTACAAACATGATTGTGAAGTGAATTTTTGCTCAAACATCGTTAAGTGTATAGCCTGAAAATAACGGGAATCAGTGAGTGAACCCTCCCATGATAGCGAATACCGCTCCTATTGACAACACATAGTGAAAGTGTGCTACTACATAATAAGTGTCGTGAAGAACAATATCCAGTGATGAATTTGATAATACAATTCCTGTTAAACCCCCAATTGTAAATAGAAAAATGAAACCCAGAGCTCATAATATAGCGGGTGATCATTTAATATTTCCCCCGTGTAAGGTAGCCAGTCAGCTAAAGACTTTTACTCCTGTAGGAATAGCAATAATTATAGTGGCTGAAGTGAAGTATGCTCGTGTATCTACGTCCATACCTACTGTAAACATATGGTGGGCCCATACAATAAATCCTAGGAAACCAATGGATATTATTGCTCAGACTATTCCTATGTAACCGAACGGTTCTTTTTTGCCCGAATAATATGTTACGATATGAGAAATTATTCCGAACCCAGGTAGAATTAGAATGTAAACTTCAGGGTGACCAAAGAATCAGAATAGGTGCTGGTATAGGATTGGGTCTCCTCCTCCTGCTGGGTCAAAGAAGGTTGTGTTCAGATTTCGGTCGGTGAGTAATATGGTGATGCCTGCTGCTAGTACTGGCAGCGATAATAAGAGAAGTACTGCTGTAATAAGTACTGACCATACAAAAAGTGGGATTTGGTATTGGGATATAGCGGGGGGTTTCATGTTAATAATAGTGGTGATGAAGTTGATGGCACCTAAGATGGACGAGACGCCTGCAAGGTGAAGGGAGAAGATGGTGAGGTCCACGGATGCTCCTGCATGTGCTAGGTTACCTGCTAAAGGAGGATATACGGTTCATCCGGTTCCTGCTCCTGCTTCTACTATGGATGATGCTAGTAATAGTAGGAATGATGGTGGTAGAAGTCAAAAGCTTATATTATTTATTCGTGGGAAAGCTATGTCAGGTGCTCCAATTATAAGAGGTACTAGCCAGTTACCGAATCCTCCAATCATGATTGGTATAACTATGAAAAAGATTATTACGAAAGCATGGGCAGTTACGATTACATTGTAAATCTGATCATCTCCTAATAAAGTACCCGGTTGACCTAACTCAGCACGAATTAGTAGGCTGAGAGCGGTGCCCACTATTCCAGCCCAAGCCCCGAATAGAAGGTAGAGAGTGCCAATATCCTTGTGATTTGTGGAAAATAGCCATCGGGTTATGAACATGGGTAAAGTGGCTGATAAAAGCAATAGACTGTAAATCTAAGAATAGGGGTTGAGTCCTCTTTTTACCAAGCCCTGTGGTGAGTATCACGTTGAATTGCAAATTCGAAGACGCAGTCTAGGTTCTGCCGGGGCTTCTCCCGCCTTTTTTCTTTGCGGCGGGAGAAGTAGATTGAAGCCAGTTGATTAGGGTGTTTAGCTGTTAACTAAAGCTTCGTGGGATTGTAGCCCACCAGTCTAGTAAGGGCTTAGCTTAATTAAAGTAGTTGATTTGCATTCAATTGATGTGAGATGGATTCTTGCAGTCCTTAAAGTTGTAGGTCAGGAATTAAGTGGGTTGCACTTACTTAGGGCTTTGAAGGCCCTTGGTCTAGTTTAGCCTAAATTCCTAGTGCAGTGCTAATATAATGGGAGTTAGTGGGATTAGTATGGTGGAAATCACAATAAGTGGTGGTAGTAAAGTTACTTTTTTTGTATTTTCAAATTGTCATTTCATTTTTATGTTGTTTATTGAGGGAAATATGGTTAGTGCTGTGGCATATGTTAGTCGTATGTAGAAGTACAGGTTTAGTAGGGCTATCATGGCCATTAGTGTGGGTATAATAATTATGTCGTTTTTTGTCAGTTCTTGAATAATTAGTCATTTGGGGATGAATCCTGAGAGGGGAGGCAATCCTCCTAGTGATATTATAAGTGTTAGGACAAGTGATGTAATTAGAGGAAATTTGTTTCATATGTGAGACAGTGATAGTGTAGTTGTGGATGAGTTCATTGTAAATAGTATAAATGTTCCAAGTGTGATTATGATGTAGATTGTGAGGTTTAGTATTATTAGGGTTGGGTTGTATGTTGTTACAGCGGCTATTCAGCCTATATGAGCAATTGATGAATATGCTAGGATTTTTCGTAGTTGTGTTTGGTTTAGGCCTCCTCAGCCTCCAATTAAAATTGACATGATGGCTATGATCGCTAGTAGGTCTGGGTTAATAGACGGTGAAATTTGGTATAGAATAGACAGAGGTGCGATTTTTTGTCAGGTTAGTAAGATTATTCCCGAGGAGAGTGAAATTCCTTGTGTTACTTCTGGCACTCAGAAGTGGAAAGGGGATATTCCAAGTTTTATGGATAGAGCGATTGTTATTATGTTAGCTGTAATTTGATTGTTATTGCTCAATACGGTTCACTGTCCTGTGAGTATAAGATTTATGGTGATACTTAGTATTAGGATTATGGATGCGGTGGCTTGAGTTAGAAAGTATTTCGTGGAAGCTTCTATGGCTCGTGGGTTGAATTTTTTTATTAAAATAGGGATGATTGCTAGTATGTTTATCTCAAACCCGATTCAGACCATTAGCCAGTGGGAGCTAATTAGTACTATCATAGTGCCTGAGATGACAGTTGATATGATGATAATGAGAGTAGAGGGCTTGATTAGTATGGGAAGGGGATAAACCAACATTTTCGGGGTATGGGCCCGATAGCTTATTTAGCTGACCTTACTATAGGATTTGGTATAGTTTGGTAGTACGGAGATTTTTGAGTTCTCAGGGTTAGGTTCAAGTCCTATAATCCTAGAAATAAGAGGGCTAGAACCTCTATTATTTACTCTATCAAAGTAACTCTTTTATCAGACATATTTCTTATGTTTGGGGAGGAATGCTTGCTGTGATAATGGGTAGGGCTACGTGTCATATGCATAGAGCCAGTGTCAAGGGTAGGAAGTTTTTTCATAATAGGTGTATTAGTTGATCATAACGAAATCGTGGGTATGATGCTCGAACTCATAAGAAAAATATTGTTAGGAGAAGTGTTTTTACAGTAAAGTTAATAGTATATATTTCTGGTATGAGTGGGCTGTGGAATGCGCCGAAGAATAGAATGGTTGTTAGAATATTTATTATGATGATGTTGGCGTATTCTGCTAGAAAGAATAGGGCGAAAGGTCCTGCTGCGTATTCAACGTTGAACCCAGAAACTAGTTCTGATTCCCCTTCTGTTAAGTCGAAGGGTGCTCGATTTGTTTCTGCTAGGGTTGAGATAAATCATATTATGGCTAGGGGTCATGCGGGGAAGATTATTCATAAGTGTTCTTGTGTGGTGATTAGTGTAGATAGGGTGAAGGATCCATTTATTAATAATACAGATAGTAGGATGATAGCTAATGTTACCTCATATGAGATTGTCTGGGCTACAGCTCGTAGGGCCCCGATTAGGGCGTATTTTGAGTTTGAAGCTCATCCTGATCATAAGATGGAGTAGACAGCCAGGCTTGATATCGCTAGTATGAATAATACTCCAAGATTTATGTTAATAAGGGGGTAGGGTATGGGTAGGGGGATTCATATAGTCAGGGCTAGTGTCAGGGCTAGAACGGGGGCTATGATGAATATTGTTGTGGAGGATGATAACGGCTGTAAAGGCTCTTTAGTGAATAGTTTTACAGCGTCTGCAATGGGCTGTAACAGGCCATAGGGTCCTACGATGTTGGGGCCTTTTCGGAGTTGTATATATCCTAGTACTTTTCGTTCTACTAGTGTTAGGAAGGCTACGGCTAAAAGGATTGGTACAATTAGTGAAATGATGTTAATTATATACACGTTGTTAGGAGGAGGATTTGAACCTCCGGGAGTAAAGGTTTAAGTTTTATGCAATTACCGGGCTCTGCCACCCTAACAAGCCCTATCTCTAGGGCTTTGGAATGAAGGTAGACTAGTCAGATTGAGATTATATCATCTGTTGGTCTTTAGGCGCTCCGTTAGAGTGGGCCTAATTTCTCTTGTCCTTTCGTACTGGGAGAAATTGTTTAATAGATAGAAACCGACCTGGATTACTCCGGTCTGAACTCAGATCACGTAGGACTTTAATCGTTGAACAAACGAACCATTAATAGCTGCTGCACCATTAGGATGTCCTGATCCAACATCGAGGTCGTAAACCCTATTGTTGATATGGACTCTTGAATAGGATTGCGCTGTTATCCCTAGGGTAACTTGTTCCGTTGATCAAAAATGTTTTGGATCAATAAGTGATAATGGGACTTCGACTGGTTAGTCTAGGTTTGTATCACTCGGAGGTTATTTTATTCTCCGAGGTCACCCCAACCTAAATTGTTAACCCATATGATAGTAGTAGTGTTGGCACCTGTTGGTGGGTTTGTGATTCTATCATTGGGTTAGTTAATTAAAGCTCCATAGGGTCTTCTCGTCTTATTTTCTTATTCCCGCCTCTTCACGGGAAGGTCAATTTCACTGGTTGGAAGTAAGAGACAGTCAAACCCTCGTGTGGCCATTCATACAAGTCCCTATTTAGAGAACAAATGATTATGCTACCTTTGCACGGTCAGGATACCGCGGCCGTTTAACTAATGTCACTGGGCAGGCAGTGCCTCTAATACTGTTAATGCTAGAGGTGATGTTTTTGGTAAACAGGCGGGGTTTGTGTTTGCCGAGTTCCTTTTACTTCTTTTAACCTTTCCTTAGTTGCACTCCTGTGTTGGACTAACAATGGGCTTGATAGATGTTTCATGGTTAGGTTATTTTTATCTTGTTGTTAACTATCAGTGATTCATTCGTTACCTGCTATAAGCTTGTGCAAGGAGAAATATTTCTTGTTACTCATATTAGCATTATTGCTTCTATTATTAAATAGATTGGCCCAGTATTATATTAGGAGTTTATTAGAGATTTTTGGTATTAAGATTATATTGTTGTTGAGCTTGAACGCTTTCTTAATTGGTGGCTGCTCTTAGGCCTACTATGGTTGTGTGTTGTTTTACTCTCTAAGTAAGGCTGTATCCCTGTCTAAAAAGCTGTACCTTTTTAGAGTATATTTTAAATTTACATTAAAATTTTAAAGTTGTTAGGTAAATTTAAAATTGAACTAAAATTCTATTCTGGGCAACCAGCTATCACCAGGCTCGTTAGGCTTTTCACCTCTACCTAGGAATCTTCTCACTATTTTGCGACATAGATGAGTTCACCCCAAGTGGATTGTTCATAGGTAGCTCGTCTGGTTTCGGGGTAATTAACTTAAGTTCTCTTTGCTAAGTCATGTCTAGCTAATTCATTATGCAAAAGGTAAAAGGGGTAATCTTTGCTGTTTTTTACTTTAAATCATGTCTTTCATCATTCCCTTACGGTACTTTTTCTATAGCTCCAAGTAAAATTTCTATCTCCTATACTTTTATTTTATGACTGAATGTTTTGATTAATTGTTGTGTGTAGTAGTTTTAATTGATTGTTGTTTGGGCTAGTTTTAGTTCAAAGCGGTCACGGATGGGTGAAATCTTTTGGGTGTAAGCCAAATGCTTTAATTAAGCTACGCTTTGAATTAATCCAAGCACACCTTCCAGTATGCTTACCTTGTTACGACTTGTCTCCTCTTACATTAATTTATCCGTTAATATATTGTGGTTGAATTACTACTGCTTGAGGAGGGTGACGGGCGGTGTGTGCGTGCTTTATGGCCCAATTCAACTAAGCTCTCTATTCTTAATTTACTACTAAATCCGCCTTTGATTTTTAGTTTCATAAAAATTTCCGTGGCATGTATTCTTATTTATTAGAAAATGTAGCCCATTTCTTCCCACCTCATAGGTTACACCTTGACCTAACTTTTTTATGTATTATTATTGTGCTTACTGCTCTTCCTTTTAAGGGTTTGCTGAAGATGGCGGTATATAGACTGATTTAGCTAGAGATGGTGAGGTTTATCGGGGTTTATCGATTATAGAACAGGCTCCTCTAGAGGGATGTAAAGCACCGCCAAGTCCTTTGAGTTTTAAGCTGTTGCTAGTAGTTCTCTGGCAAATAATTTTGTTACGTTAATTATTTATGTTTAGGGCTAGGCATAGTGGGGTATCTAATCCCAGTTTGGATCTTAGCTATCGTGTAATTAGGGTAATAAAGTCACTTTCGTAGTTTATTTTATGCTGGCGATTGCTTTTTACGGCCTGGCCAGGTTTTAACTTTAGTGGTGGAGGTTTTTGACACGTTTTACGCCGTGGGCCTATTAGTTTGGGTTAATCGTGTGRCCGCGGTGGCTGGCACGAAATTTACCAACCCTCATTGACATAACTTAGTCGAACTTTCGTTCATGGCTTAATTTTTATCACTGCTGTATCCCGTGGGGGTGTGGCTGAGCAAGGTGTCGTGAGCTACTAGTATTAGTGTGCTTGATACCCGCTCCTTTTAATCATTGGAGTGATTTGGAGGGCATATTTCACTGGGACGTGGAGACTTGCATGTGTAAATTTGTCAAGAACTAATAGGAAGGCCAGGACCAAACCTTTATGTTTATGGAGCTGTGAGGCCCATCTAGGCATTTTCAGTGCCTCGCTTTAGTTATTTAAGCTACATTAACCGGAAAAAAAGAGGTGCTCGGGGTTGAACCCGGCACCTCTAAAATGAAGATAGGAGAAATACTAGGGCATGACTCACGTCTATAGATAGATTCGAGCAGTGATTTTTGCTAACTAAGTTTAATGATCTTATAAATTGTAGTTTTTAGTGTCAACATGATTTTTGTGAGTAGCTTCACAGATTATACCACATACGACTTGGTTCTGTTTTCGGGGTTTGGCAGAACAATAACAGGTATTTGTGCGTTCTTGGAGTTACGGGGGGTAAGGGGGGTTTGTTCGACTTAGTTAATTGCTATCTATTTACACGTACGTATATACGTATATACGCGTGTACGTGTGTACGTGTGTACGTGTACGTGTACGTGTACGTGTGTACGTGTGTACGTGTACGTGTACGTGTACGTGTGTACGTGTACGTGTACGTGTGTACGTGTACGTGTACGTGTGTACGTGTACGTGTACGTGTGTACGTGTACGTGTACGTGTACGTGTACGTGTGTACGCGTACGTGTACGTGTACGTGTGTACGTGTGTACGTGTGTACGTGTGTACGTGTGTACGTGTGTACGTGTACGTGTACGTGTGTACGTGTATCTCGCTTAAACTTATGTCCTGTAACCATGAATTAAATTGCACCATATGGTTGACTGATGCGGATGAACAGTATTGATCAAGTCCAGCTACAATACATTCTCTGCGACGTAGGCCTATTTACTAGGCCGTAGCTGAGTCACAGCAACTTCCCCCCCCAAAATTAAAAGATACCAAATGCATGACACCACAGTTATGTGTGATCATGGGCTGATTAGTCATTAGTCCATCGAGATGTCCCATTTGCAGGATCAGTAGGATTGAGTATGCGATGGCATGGCCCTGAGGTAAGAACCAGATGCCAGGTATAGTTCCAGTATAGAAACCCCCACATTCTATGGGCCCGGAGCGAGAAGAGGTACACTTCACGCAAGGATTGATGGTTTCTCGAGGCTTGGTGATTAAGCTCGTGATCTAGGTGTATTGCACTTATGTAAGATGAACCATAATATGTACATGCTTATATGCATGGGGCAAACCACTAATGCACGACGTACATAGGGTAGTTTAAAGGTTATATATGGGGTGGTGCAGTGGGTGTTTGATATATAGATGTTGGGGTGGGTGTGTCAAGGAGTAGTTTAGTTAGAATATCAGCTTTGGGTGCTGATGGCGAGATGGGTTGTCTCTTCCTTGAAGTCTTGGGGAGTTATTTAATTCTCCGTTTTTGGTTTACAAGACCAAGGTAATTATTATACTACAAAGACTCTTCATTTTAACAGATTGTTTTCGATGATGTTTATTGTTGGTATTAGGACCAGGAGGATTATAAAGTAGAAGATGGAGGCTAGTTGGCCGATGATGATGAAGGGATATTCTACTGGTTGACCTCCAATTCATGTTAGGACGAGGAGGTCTGCTACTAGGAATCAGAATAAACATTGGCTAAGTGGCCGAAATATTATGCTTCGTTGTTTTGAGGTATGTAGGAGTGGGATGATGATTAGGATTAAGATGGAGAGGACTAGGGCTAGGACTCCTCCTAGTTTGTTGGGAATGGAACGTAGAATTGCGTAGGCGAATAGAAAATATCATTCAGGTTTGATGTGAGGTGGGGTGTTTAAGGGGTTGGCGGGTGTGTAGTTATCTGGGTCTCCTAGTAGGTCTGGCGTAAATAGCACTAAACCTATAAGTATAAAAATAAGGAATAGGATTCCCAGAATGTCTTTAATGGTGTAGTATGGGTGAAATGGAATTTTGTCAGATTCTGATGTAATTCCAGCAGGATTATTGGATCCTGTTTCGTGTAGGAATAGCAGGTGAATTATTGCTAGCGTTGTGATAATAAATGGTAGAATGAAGTGGAATGCGAAGAATCGTGTTAGGGTGGCTTTGTCTACTGAAAACCCTCCTCAAATTCATTCTACAAGGTTAGATCCGATATAGGGGATAGCTGACAGGAGATTTGTAATTACTGTTGCTCCTCAGAATGATATTTGTCCTCATGGGAGGACGTAACCTATGAAAGCGGTTGCTATTACTGTGAGTAGTAAAATAACACCAATATTTCATGTTTCAGAGAATGTATAGGAGCCATAGTATAAGCCTCGTCCTACGTGTAAGAATAGGCATATAAAGAATATAGAAGCTCCGTTAGCGTGTATATATCGGATAATTCAGCCATAATTTACATCTCGGCAAATGTGGGTCACTGATGAGAAAGCTGTGGTTGTATCTGGTGTATAGTGTATGGCTAAGAATAAACCTGTTGCGATCTGTAGAAGCAAACAAATTCCGAGGAGGGAGCCGAAATTTCATCATGCTGAGATGTTTGAAGGGGTGGGTAAATCAATGAATGAGTTGTTGACGATTTTAGCTAATGGGTGAGTTTTTCGGATGTTGGTCAT